AAGTGACTTGGACAAAAAGAAACGAAGTGACTTAGACAAATCTTGTTTGTCGATAGCCTCGGACCAATCAATCGAATATTGATTAATACGTAATCGATTGAACACTACTTGAAAACGGTTCTTCTGTTCAGAAACGAAATGTTCCAAATGTTCCTGGAAATTCTTGCTCCCATTGGAACATTTGTATCTATATGCATCAGGATCCCGATTCATGGATCTCTCGGTTCGAGAAATAAGAGGATCAAACCATTTCTTCTGACTCTTTTTCAAATTCGATAAATGTTGGTTGATCGTATATTTCATTATAGTTATATGATTCAGAGTATCATTTCCTATTCGATCCCTTTGAATTCCATATTCGAAGTTGCGATCGGATCTATTCATTAAAAAGAATCGATTCGATACATTTCTTATGTACCCATAGGTGCTATATTGGATTTGAATCAGATTTCGGATCAATCTATATTGATTGACTGCCTCCATTATGTTGTTGCTAGCAAATACCGCTGTTTTTAGTTTTGGATCTTCCAAATCATTCCCGCAGTAGATCCGGACCGATTTTTTTCTGATCCTTCGATAAAAAGATTCATTCTCTTCATAAAAAAGAGGAGGTAGAACCAATAAAGATTTCTTTTTCGATTCATCTCTGGAGTTGAATACCTCATTCAAGAATTTTTTTTGATCCAACCCGTAGGAATCAATAGAAAAGGCAAATCCCCTATGATACACCAGATCCGGCTCGGTTATTGATAGAGTGAATAGATCTGCCATTTCTTGAAATCTCTCTTCTGATTCAAAATCGTGGTGTAACGTGTATCCCCCTTTGTTCCGGTCATGGAATAGATGAAATAAATCAAAAAATGGATTTTTTTTCAAGAATGAAATCTTATTGGAACTGTCCATATCCGGTTCATCCTTCGGAACCATATCACATCCCGGATCTGATGAAATAGGATGAATTGAGACGGTATTTTGTAAATACGTAATTATCTTGAATATATCAACCATTTCTTTATTTTCCGATCGCCTGGAAGGGACAAAAGAAACATCTTGTTTTTTCTTCAAAAATTTCTGATCTCTAGTGGACCTCTCAGTAGGATTCGAACCCAGATGAAGTTCTGACCATCTGTCAGAGAAAAAAGAACGAATTGATCTTGTAGGATTCCCAAGAAATTCTTCGATTTCTTCCGGAAGCAGATGATTATTCATCTGCTTCTCACGTTCCGTGAATAGCCGGGACATTGAGGAAGATCCAAAAAGGCATTTCGGGAATCGATCTGATTCTATCTCTGTTCGTTCCGTTTGAAGAAAGGAAGGATCCAAAAGAATCGATCTTTCTTTTAGTTGCTGAATCTCTGTTTGATCGATCAATGTGTGATATTCCGAATCCTCATTTCTAATGGAATCGAAATGATCTATGGATTGATCAGAAGATCCTTTCAATTGGCTAGAATCCCTTACTTGAACGAAAATAGATCTTGTGGAATCATATTGAATATTTGACAATACATTCCGTACCTTGCTAAAAAACCGATCCTTGTTTACCAACCACACATTGTCTAACCAAATCAAATTCTCTCTCGATATGTTCCTCAAAAAATCCGATTCGTGCTGATTCTTCCCCCAACTAACGAAGAGATCTTGGCGGAATTGCCACATATGAAATTGAGCACAATTTTGCAAAGAAATACCCCACTTGTTTCTCGAGAAGAGATGGGAAACATGCTCAATATCATTTGATTGAATAGTTGCCTCAGCTCCTTGTTGTTTGAAGAAAACCTCCCCTTCAATTGGTCTTTTTTCACGAAAAGCAGACATGAGATAACAAATCAAGTCTTTCCCTAAGATTTCGAATAGCTGTCCCGAATTCAAGTTGATTATGTTTCGCTTCTTCCTCGAAGAAAGACGATCAAACAATTCCCAATCATGGTCCTTGCGGATCGGATCATCCGTATAGGATAAAAAAAGAAACTCCAGATATTTGCTATCTTTCTCTTTGAATGAGATCTCAATTCCAGCTACGGTTTCGTTAGATATCTTACAACTAGAATCCCTCTTTTTTCCGATCCGGTTCCTCCACCACCGCGAACTCCGGTTAGATTCAGGCATGATACACTTTTTATTTATTGGGAGAACCCAAGTACTCTCTTGCGGATCCATGAAACAACTCTCAGAAATCTTTTTCCCTTTTGGAAGATACAGGAGCGAAACAATCAACCTATTGATATTGGAAGACCAAAAAGATTCTTCCAATGTCTCATTTCTGGGTCCAATGGAATTCATAGGTATAGGAAGAATAGGTATAGGAAGAAGCCCCATCAAATAGAGATTTTTTCTTTCGACCATCTTTCGATTGTTAATACGAAATATAAGGACCGCTACTACAAGCAGTACTACACCTTTGATCGTGAAATATCGATTGCTTGTTGAACCCTGCGAATCACGTGAAAGTAGGATACTCCAAATTCGGGGGTCAAAGAGTTTCATAAAACGTTCTTGG